ACTCCGTTGAGTTCGCCACCATAGAACTCGACAGTTACACCTACTTGTTCGACACTATATTTAGATTCCGCCCTTCTAAAAGGAACATCGGCTCTAACAATTCCGTCTCCGTCTACCAAAACAACCGGAAATGTTTCAAAAAAAGTAGGCATACGACGTACAAAAAGTTCGCGCCCCTCTTTATCTCTAAAGATAGGATGTCCTAACCACCCAACAGCTATTCCATCCCCGTTGTCCATTGAGCCCGCTCTGAATAACCCCCCCTTTGCCGGATTATTGCCGATGTAATCATAAAAAGCTAGTTTTTCGGGAATTTTAGACCAAGCTTCAGATAAACTTTGATTTTCAGCCAACCCAGCACCAATTCTTCGATATATTTCTTGTTGGAAGTATCCTTGATCCCATTGATAACGAGTGGGACCAAATAATTCAATCGGGGTAGTTGCTGAACCATACCACATAGTTCCAGCAACTACAAAAGCGGCAAAAAAGACAGCAGCAATACTACTGGAAAGGACGGTTTCAATATTTCCCATACGTAATCCTTTGTATAGGCGTTGAGGTGGACGTACACTAAGATGGAATAGACCCGCCAATATGCCCAAGGTCCCTGCTGCAATATGATGAGAGGCTATTCCTCCCGGAACAAAAGGATCAAAACCCTCCACACCCCACGCTGGATTTACGGATTGTACCCTTCCAGTTAGTCCATAAGGATCGGACACCCATATTCCAGGACCATACAATCCTGTTACATGAAATGCACCAAAACCAAAGCAAGCCACCCCTGATAGAAATAAATGAATTCCAAAGATCTTAGGCAAATCCAAAGAGGGTTTTCCTGTACGTTCATCAGTAAATATTTCTAGATCCCAATACACCCAATGCCAGATAGCTGCCAAAAAGCACAAGCCCGAAAACACAATATGTGCCCCGGCCACACCTTCGTAACTCCAAATACCCGGATTCGTTACAGTACCCCCTGTGATACTCCAACCGCCCCATGAATTGGTTATTCCTAAACGAGTCATGAAGGGTATAACGAACATACCCTGTCTCCACATTGGATCAAGAACAGGATCAGAAGGATCAAAAACTGCTAATTCGTATAGAGCCATCGAACCGGCCCAACCAGCAACCAGAGCTGTATGCATTATATGGACAGAAATCAAACGACCGGGATCATTCAATACGACGGTATGAACACGATACCAAGGCAAACCCATGGAAATACCCCTTTATCAATGAAAAATAGACACAATGTAACTTTATTGCATTGGAAAAAACTATGCTGTGGACCCTCTTTTTAGTGGATTATCTTGGGGAAAGAATTAATATTTGTTTGATTTGTTTGATTCTTTTCAATTACTTTTAGTAATAATGAAACTATTTTGTTTGTAGGAACAAAAAGAAGCAGATCTATTCTACACCCGATAAGTACCAATACGCAATGGTAGGGGAGTTGATACCATTTTATATGAGTGAATGTATATATATATTTGTTCATCATTCAAAGGACTTATTTGTAATAATTTTCCTTTATTCATTTTGTCTTCTTTATCTTTTTTTATGAACTTAGTCAATCTATGGATAAAATATGATAAAGGCCAATATTAGTAGGACACTAAATCCATTGTTACGCTTTCACATCAAAGTGAGATATAGTACTTAATTTTTCTTTTATTTAATGCCTATTGGTGTTCCAAGAGTACCTTTTCGAAGTCCTGGAGAGGAAGATGCATTGTGGATTGACATATAGTGCGACTTGTCAGATATATTGGGTCATATGGTATTTCCCCATTCTCTTCCCCGATCGAGATATCCTCCCCTTCGCCCAAGAAAGATTGATTGAATTATCAAAAATTTGGAGCGTGAAGTTCAATTAGATCCATTTTTTCGGGAGGGTATACAGATTAATATTATCAATTAGAATAATTTATGGTTATCTTGGTTAGGCCAATAAAATGAAGTATCCAGGCTCCGTTTAGAAAAAAACCGGTAATAAATCTATTTATGATTACTATTTCTATCATATTCTATTTCTTTATATATTTATAATAGACGTGATCTCAAACTGTTAATCAATCGAGTAATATGATGAATGCATTGAATATCTGTTGTAAGACATGAAATAAATTGTAAAAAGGAAGTCATAGCAAAAGGACGTGGTATTGGGGCATTTGTCATATATGTGCAAATCCAAATCGGGCGGATCTTTACTCGGAGTAGAGCATAAACCTAAAAAAATTGAAGAAGCCCATTCAGGAACAAGAAAATTACATCGCGATTGAGATTGTATCTCGATGAAACAATACATCAATGAAAAGTTAGTTAGATAAATTTAGTAATTTTTTTTATAGATAAACAAAACAGGCCAAAACCCATCTTTTTTGAAAAATGAAAGAAAAGCCCCTTTTTATAAGTTAAAAGCCTGGTATGAAAAAAAAAAAAAAAAAAATAAAAGAAAGCGCTAGAATCTACATCTACACATTGATTCTTTTTTTTTTTTTCGTTATTTTTGTTGAACCGTATGCATCAAAAGGTGCATGTACGGTTTCTAAGGGATACAACTTTATCCCAATCAACCGACTTTATCGAGAAAGATTACTTTTTTTAGGCCAAGGGGTTGATAGCGAGATCTCGAATCAACTTATTGGTCTTATGGTATATCTCAGTATAGAGGATGATACCAAAGATCTATATTTGTTTATAAATTCTCCTGGCGGATGGGTAATACCCGGAGTAGCTATTTATGATACTATGCAATTTGTGCGACCAGATATACAGACAATATGCATGGGATTAGCCGCTTCAATGGGATCTTTTATTCTGGTCGGAGGAGAAATTACCAAACGTCTAGCATTCCCTCACGCTTGGCGCCAATGAGTTTTTTATTTGATTTGAGAGAAAAAAGAAGACTATGCCTTCGCGCTATATGAAATATGAATATTAAGTAATAATAGCATGGCACTTCGAATTCGATATGATAAATTTTTTTAACCCTTAAATTATGTATCGAAAGAGTAGTATGAGATAAAAGGTATTTCCGATTTTATCTAATCTATCGGGAGGCCTATTTCAGCGTCACAAACTTTTTTGTTTTCACGCCGGGAGGCTCTTAACAATATTTAGGTTATGAAAGAATATGAAAATAAAAAAAATCTTGTTTTTTTATTTGAAAAAAAAAAAAAAAGAAACTTTGGGATTGCTAAATAACAGACGAAATAAATATATAAAGCAACGGAGCCATCATAGTATTTTTGAACTACTCCAAAAACAAAAAGAAGGGTGGTTATTGGATCATTTACCAACCCGAGTCTGATAGACCCTATATTTAATTTATTTGATATTTAAGTAAGGTAAAAACGAATTCCATTATAGAGCCGTATGCAATGCGTAAAAGATGCCTGTACGGTTGTTCAATTCTATATTTTATTATTCTTTATCTCTTCACCTTATCATCATGCGAGATAGAATAAACATTTATTATGTTATATCATCAGGGTAATGATCCATCAACCTGCTAGTTCTTTTTATGAGGCACAGACGGGAGAATTTATCTTGGAAGCGGAAGAACTTTTGAAGCTGCGCGAAACCGTCACAAGGGTTTATGTACAAAGGACAGGCAAACCCTTATGGGTTGTATCCGAAGATATGGAAAGAGATGTTTTTATGTCAGCAACAGAAGCCCAAGCTCATGGAATTGTTGATCTTGTAGCGACTGAATAAAAAAGAAAAAATAACAAAAATTTCAGACGAATTGGTGATTTGAGATTTTATCTTCTTACCGGATTTAATATTCTATTCATTAATCTATTAATATAGAAATAAAATAATTCATAATCATCCGGTTAAGATCGATCTAAACCAGCCCATTATGTATATGATTCAATATGCCAACTATTAAACAACTTATTAGAAACACAAGACAGCCAATCAGAAATGTCACGAAATCCCCCGCTCTTGGGGGATGTCCTCAGCGACGAGGAACATGTACTAGGGTGTATGTGCGACTCGTTCAGATCATGGGCTAGGACAAAAGAAAGAAAACAATTGATCCAGTATCAACGATCAGTACCAGTGAATAGACTAGAATGGAAGAACTCCATTCAATATCTAAAAATCAAAAAGATCTATCCTTCTATTGTGGTATCAAATGTATGGTTTCCGTTGGTGCAAATCCAATTAACTCCGTTTTAAATTTAAGATGAGAAAGAATTCTCCATTGATAGCAAATGATATCCATTAAGCAGGGGAAATACTATTTTAAAAAGCAGAAAAATTATGCCTTACTCTTGCAAGAACGGACTAACAGGGTCAGCTACTCAGCTAATCTTCATAATTAAATACCGTTACTGTATAAGTAGATCTCATTGTGAAAGACCTCGTACTGGATAATTATGGGTAGAGCCAAAGAGTGTGAACTGTACAAGTTAACAATAACATTGATTAAACGAAAGAAGGGCTCCGGTGTATAGAGAGGACCTCACCGTTTAAGAAGTAACCATAGAAACGATGGAACCCACTATATCCATTTATATTTACTACTTTTATGTGTTTTTGATACCTAATATCAATACAATTTTTTTCTAGGCATTTCACCTAGAAAAAAAAAAAAAAATCGTGGTCGGGAAGGTTATAGTAGCAAAAGCCATTGGAATTTAAATTTTATACATTGGAAGAATCCGTTTTGTTATTAATAGACTAGGATACGGGAAGGGAATAACTGAAAGAAAGGAAATCGATTAGTTATTCATCAAAGTTTCATTTATTCAATGACCAGAATTAAACGAGGGTATATAGCTCGAAGACGTAGAACAAAAATTCGTTTATTTGCATCAACCTTTCGAGGGGCTCATTCAAGACTTACTCGTACTATTACTCAACAGAAAATAAGAGCTTTGGTTTCGGCTCATCGGGATAGAGGTAGACAAAAGAGAGATTTTCGTCGGTTGTGGATCACTCGGATAAATGCAGTAATTCGCGAGAATAAAGTATACTTTAGTTATAGTAAATTTATACACAATCTGTACAAGAGACAGTTACTTCTTAATCGTAAAATACTTGCACAAATAGCTATATTAAATAAGAGTTGTCTTTATATGATTTCCAATGAGATCATAAAATAAAGAGATTGGAAGGAATCCGTTGGAATAGTTTAAATGGAGTTCCCTGGAGAATGAACTCTGGGAAGGTAGAGTAGAAATTAGTATGATAAAATATGATAAAGTCATCAAAATGAAGAAAGACGTTAAATAAAAAATATTTATTCCTCTTCTCCCATTTTTTTTCTTACGACAGGACATTTCGATTTTACGATTTTTCGAACAAAAAAAAAACGTCAATCCGCATTTGAGTTTGGATTGGAATTTTATTTTGATTCAATTCAATTGAAGAGTCAACCTATTTTTTTTCTGGTTCTAAGACCAGCAGCTCTAGCGGTTGACTCGCTTCTTTCAAATTGTTTCTCATTATTAAGAAAAGGTAACGGAGATAAAATACGAGCTTGTTTTATAGCAATAGTAATTAATCGTTGTTGTTTTAAGGTCAATCTATTCACCCGTCTAGATAATATTTTTCCTTGTTCGCTAATAAATCGACTAATTAAACTCATGTTTCTATAATCAATTCGATCCCCCGATTGGATCGGAGGCAAACGCCTACGAAAAGATCGCTTAGATTTAAGAAAGATTCGCTTGGATTTATCCATGGTTTGTTTATTCCTTATCCTGAAAATCCCAATCCTATTTCTTAATTCTACATCATCTTTGATCCGATCGAAATAGGATTTGGTTTGTTTCTATTTATTTGTTTATATTTATTTCTATTTAAATAAATTCAAAAATAAATTATATATATATATTGTTATATATAATATGTAATTTTTCATCTTCCTTGGAAGACTGACACACGAGCGATCGGTTCGATCTATTTCTTTATCTCCCCATGAATCGTATGTTTGTAACAACAGGGACAGAATTTTCTCAATTCCAATCGACTAGGCGTATTGTGTCGATTCTTTTGAGTAATATATCTGGAAATGCCCATTGATTCCTTATTAACACGATTTCGAACACAACTGGTACATTCCAAAATAACCGTTACTCGGACATCTTTACCCTTAGCCATGAACCTCCTTTGGTTTTTGATTCACTCAATTCTTTAATTTTCCGACCCGAAGAAGAAAGGACACAAAAATAGAAGCAGGTAACTCGAAATCAAATTATGAAAGAAATATTTTGTTGCAATCAATATCAATATAGTAATAAATAATAAGTAATATAATTATTTCTAACTATATTTATAATTTTTAATTGCCGTACAGTATTTCATTTTCAGTTAAGTATCTTGTATGATATTGTTGCCCCAACCACCGCATTTCCATTCTATTATTAATTTAATTTGAGCCTGAGCCCGAGTTCATAGTTTCACTGAGGGTGAAACCGCTTTTTCTTTGTTTTTTTTTTTTTTTTTAGAAAGAATAAGTAAAAAAAGAAAAAAAGAAAAAACAAAGAAAAAAAGAAGGGAGGGGTAGGGATTAGTTACAGATATTTGATTGTATCTCTAATCTTCTTCCCCCTTCCCATATCAATAGCTAGAATGAAAAAAAGGGGAATATCAACGCATCCGGAAAAAAACGATTGATCTCTATCAATAAACCTGCTAAAGAACCGAACCATAGAGTACTTACTACCGGTGCCACGGAGAGATATGTTTTTAGATCTCGCATTTTAAAAACTCCTCTTTCTGTATTCGTTATTGTAATTTTATTGTAATTTGTAATACATAATGGTAATACATATATGACCGGATGTGTATATGTAGTTAATGACTTACCACTTGTACGCGGAGTTCCTAATTCAAATTGAAATGTACAAAATAGATATTTATTAAAAGAAAAAAATACGTCCATTTCCGCCTTAAATTCCAAAAAAATATTAATTTTTTGTGGTAGATTTCATATTTATTTCATACTTTATATAAGTCTTTTACCATATTATATGTTTGTTATATGATATATGAGACCAAAAGGAAGAAGGAAGAAATGATAAGATAGTTTGTGTATATCAATGTAGGAAATAAAGATGTGGAAAACAAGACAGGGATTCTCTACAATGACACTGTAGACCAATTGAAAGGGATGTAGCGCAGTTTGGTAGCGCGTTTGTTTTGGGTACAAAATGTCACGGGTTCAAATCCTGTCATCCCTACCTATTACTTATCTTCTGAGCAGTAACGAGGGATCAATTGAGATCAATTAATAAAATTGTACATACATAATTAAATAAATATTTCATTTTTATTTTTTATAGTATATATATATGCAAGATAAATTGGGGTTACAAAATATTTATTGTGATAATAAAGCGCTCTTAGTTCAGTTCGGTAGAACGTGGGTCTCCAAAACCCGATGTCGTAGGTTCAAATCCTACAGGGCGTGATTCTGTGTTCTTGTTAATCGCGGGAGGTCAAAATTACACTAAAATAATTGAGCAGCAA